CTATCTATGGAGTATTAGGCATCAAAATTTGGATATTTGTGGACGAGGAATAATAGACCTTTATTTATCTTGCCATTCTGGCCAGTGATAGAACAAAAAATAACAAACTGTTTCATTCTTTTTCCGTTAAATCAAACAAAAATGAGCAATTCTAATTCTATAAGGTTGAATAAAAATTCGATTGACCATTTGTTATAATTGCTATGCTTAGTGTGTGACTCGTTAATTTTTCTTTAGAGTTTAGATTTGGAATTAAAAAAAAAAAATAGACTAAACCCTACTTAAACTTAATAACTATATAAAATAAATAAAAACAAAAAAACAAAATAAACTAATAACCAACTTATTGCTTCGTATTGTCGAGATCCCAAGAAACAGTCACTATATGAGATGAGTGGATCAATCATATAGTTGCAGCAACTGCAACTAAAATCTTTTCCATAAAAAATCTGATTATGGGTTGTGAAACAAAAATAAAGGGATGTGGATAAATGGAAGGATGATAGAAAGAGAGAACAAAAATATCAATGATATATGATTCCAATATGTATGGTCTATGAATTACCTCATAAAGGCAATGTGATAAAGCATCAATACTGAATGAATATAAATAATAATAAAGAGCCTCGGGTTAATAAAAACTAAGGAGATTGACTCGAGAAGGAATTTTGTTGGGAGCTCCATTGCAGAGTTCAGGCCTAACCATTAATGGAGAAGCTATGGGAACGACGGAACCTGTGACTGCATAGGATTCTACTGAAAACGAATCCGAATAATTCATTGGGTGGGATGGCGGAACGAACCGAGAAAAAATTTATTTATTCTGAGAAGTCATGGGTTGACCTAGGAATAAAACAGTAAAGAGTCAATATTCGCCCGCGAAACCTTTATTTATTGAGATTACATTACAATATTTTGGCATCATTTGATAAGGGTAAAAATAAGGATCAAGGATCGTTATAAAATAAAAAAGCATTATCTATATCTATAATATTATCTATAATTATAAAACTATAATTATAAAAAGCATTATCTATAATTTATATCTATAAATATGCATAACATAAATATTCTAGCTGTATATCCTGTATATACATCTTCCTGTATAACAAAACAAATTCAATATTAATAAATGTCTTAGTGTATTAGTTTATTAAATACATACATGCGTATCTGTAATATTATTGAATCCTTTCATTCGCGAGGAGCTGGATGAGAAGAAACTCTCATGTCCGGTTCTGTAGTAGAGATGGAATTAAGAAACGACCATCAACTATAACCCAAAAAGAACCAGATTTCGTAAACAACATAGAGGAAGAATGAAGGGAATATCTTGTCGGGGCAATCGTATTTGTTTCGGCAGATACGCTCTTCAGGCACTTGAACCCGCTTGGATCACAGCTAGACAAATAGAAGCGGGGCGAAGAGCAATGACACGATATGCGCGTCGTGGTGGAAAAATATGGTTACGTATATTTCCCGACAAACCTGTTACAGTAAGACCTGCGGAAACACGTATGGGTTCGGGGAAGGGATCCCCCGAATATTGGGTATCCGTTGTTAAACCAGGTCGAATACTTTATGAAATGGGCGGAATATCAGAAGCTGTAGCCAAAGCAGCTATTTCACTAGCTGCGTCCAAAATGCCTATACGAACTCAATTTGTCAGGATAGGTATGTAGAACTAAACAGTGTATTGAGGATGAAAAAACAACGGCAAGTTTATTTATTTCTGGACAGAGAATATTTATTTTTTCCTTCATCCTTTGCATTAAAATAACGGATTCCAATAAAATGATATGATTCAACCTCAGACCCTTTTGAATGTAGCGGATAACAGCGGAGCTCGAGAATTGATGTGTATTCGAATAATAGGAGCTGGTAATCATCGATATGCTCATATTGGTGACGTTATTGTTGCTGTAATCAAAGAAGCAGTGCCTAATATGCCACTAGAAAGATCGGAAATAATTAGAGCTGTAATTGTACGTACTTGTAAAGAACTCAAACGTGACAACGGTATGATAATACGATATGATGACAATGCTGCGGTTGTCATTGATCAAGAAGGAAATCCAAAAGGAACTCGAGTTTTTGGTGCGATCGCTCGGGAATTGAGACAGTTGAATTTTACTAAAATAGTTTCATTGGCTCCCGAGGTATTATAAATACTACTAGATGGGACTATGATATATCAGAACATCTAAAATAGATCAAATTTAGTAGATTAGTAGATTGTGTCTCACGCATATACTTTTAATAATAAATAATTTTATAATAATAAAAAAAAAAGAAAGAAAATAAAACAAAGAAAAAAAGGAAACATGTTGATTATATCAAAATTAGGAGGCACCAATAATTATAGTTCGTCATGGGTAAGGACACTATTGCCGATATAATAACTTCCATAAGAAATGCTGACATGAATAAAAAAGGAACGGTTCGAATAGCATCTACTAATATCACCGAAAATATTGTGAAAATACTTCTACGAGAAGGTTTTATTGAAAACGTTCGGAAACATCAGGAAGGTAACAAATATTTCTTGGTTTCAACTCTGCGACATAGAAAGACTAGGAAAAGAATACACAGAACTATTTTAAAGCGTATCAGCCGACCCGGTTTACGAATTTATTCCGACTATCAACAAATTCCTAAGATTTTAGGTGGAATAGGAATTGTAATTCTTTCTACTTCCCGAGGTATAATGACAGATCGAGAAGCTCGACGAGAAAAAATTGGAGGCGAACTTTTGTTATATATATGGTGATCCTCCTCCTCTGGTATCCTAATTTTCTCTCTAAATTCCTATTTGTGAAATAGAGAGGAAAAGTGAGTTATATAACTCTTCCTCCATTAGTTGATACTTCAAGGAAGTTACCTGGAATGAAAGAACAAAAATTTATTCATGAAGGTTTAATTACTGAATCACTTCCCAACGGTATGTTTCGGGTCCGCCTAGATAATAAAGATGTAATTCTAGGTTATGTTTCGGGAAGGATCCGGCGCAGTTTTATACGGATACTACCTGGGGATAGAGTCAAAATTGAAGTAAGTTGTTATGATTCAACCAGGGGACGTATAATTTATAGACTTCGCAACAAAGATTCGAATGATTAGGTGATTTTTAAAGCATTCCTTTCATGACGATACAATTCGAAGTTAAAAAAAAATCAAGAGACTTATTTTCTTCCAAAAAAAAAAATAAAGAGACTTATTTTCTTCCAAGGAATAGATTCAAAATTAAGGTAAGGAATAAGAAATATGAAAATAAGGGCTTCCATTCGTAAAATTTGTGAAAAATGTCGACTGATCCGTAGGCGCGGACGAATTATAGTGATTTGTTCCAATCCGAGACATAAACAGAGACAAGGATAATCTTTCTAAAAAAGAACTTTCTAAAGAAAAGACAAAAATAAAGGATTTCTTTTAATATGAAATGGATATTTCCGTATCTTTTCTTTCCGTATATTTCTGACTTATATTTATAAGATGATAAAATATGACAAAAGCTATACCAAGAATCGGTTCGCGTAGGAATGGGCGTATTGGTTCACGTAAGAATGGACGTAGAATACCAAAAGGAATTATTCACGTTCAAGCAAGTTTCAACAATACCATTGTAACTGTTACAGATGTACGAGGTCGGGTGGTTTCTTGGGCCTCTGCTGGTACTTCCGGATTCAAAGGGACAAGAAGAGGGACACCCTATGCTGCTCAAGCGGCGGCATTAAATGCTATTCGTACCGTAGTTAATCAGGGTATGCAACGAGCAGAAGTTATGATAAAAGGTCCTGGTCTCGGAAGAGATGCAGCATTACGAGCCATTCGTAGAAGTGGTATACTATTAAGTTTCGTACGTGATGTAACACCTATGCCACATAATGGATGTCGACCCCCTAAAAAAAGACGTGTGTAGAAATAAGAAAAAAACGGATTTCAAGAGAAATAAATGATTCAATGATCTGATAAAATAATAGTATTAGTATAGTATGGTTCGAGAGGAAGTAGCAGGATCCACTCGAACACTACAGTGGAGGTGTGTTGAATCGAGAGTAGACAGTAAACGTCTTTATTATGGTCGTTTCGTTCTGTCCCCGCTTATGAAAGGTCAAGCCGATACTATAGGTATTGCCATGCGAAGGGCTTTACTTGGAGAAATAGAAGGAACATGTATCACACGTGCAAACTCTGAGAAAGTGCCGCATGAATATTCTACGATAATAGGTATTGAAGAATCGGTACATGAAATTTTACTAAATTTTAAAGAAATTGTATTGAGAAGTAATATATATGGAGTTAGAGACGCATCTATTTGCGCCAGGGGCCCTAAATACGTAACTGCTCAAGATATCATCTCACCACCTTCCGTGGAAATAGTTGACACAACACAACATATAGCTAACCTGACGGAACCAATTGATTTGTGTATTGGATTACAAATCAGGCGAGATCGTGGATATCGTACGAAACCAACAACTAACTCTCAAAATGGAAGTTATCCTATAGATGCTGTATCTATGCCTGTTCGAAATGCGAATCATAGTATTCATTCTTATGGGAATGGGAATGAAAAACAAGAGATACTTTTTCTAGAAATATGGACGGATGGAAGTTTAACTCCTAAGGAAGCACTTTATGAAGCTTCTCGTAATTTAATTGATTTATTTATTCCTTTTCTACATGCGGAGGAAGAGGACATTAATTTCAAAGAAAATAAAAACAGGTTTACTCTACCCATTTTTACCTTTCAAGATAGATTAACCAATCTAAAGAAAAACAAAAAAGAAATTCCATTGAAATGTATTTTTATTGACCAATCAGAATTACCTTCCAGGACCTATAATTGTCTCAAAAGGTCCAATATACACACATTATTGGACCTTTTGAATAAGAGTCAAGAAGATCTTATGAGAATTGAATATTTTCGCATAGAAGATGTAAAAGAGATATCGGACACTCTACAAAAGCATTTCGCAATTGATTTACCTAAGAATCAA